TTAAAATAGTTAGTTATTAAAAGTTATTAAACGAGATTTTACAAAAAAAATTTCATATATAGTGAAGTGCTAATCTGGATTCCCACAAAAAATCCTTTTTTCAATACTCACACTCCTTATTAGTTATTAGATTAGTTAATAATCTTATTGATTGGATTTATATGTTTATTCTGACAGGAAAAAGATATTCAAATAAATTATTAAATTCTTTTTAATCGAATGACTATTCATCTATTGTATTTTCATGCAAAGCAAATAGGGGGCAAGAAAACTCTATGGAAAGATGGTGGTTCGATTCAATACTGTTTAAGAAAGAGTTCGAACGTGGGTGTGGTCTAAGTAAATCAACGGGCGGTCTTGGTCCTATTGAAAATACCAGTGAAAGTGAAGATCCGGATAGAAATGATATGAACAAAAATAATCATAGTTGGGGTGGTCGTGACAATTCTAGTTACAGCAATGTTGATTATTTATTAGGCGTCAAGGACATTGGGAATTTCATCTATGATGAAACTTTTTTAGTTATGGATAGGAATGGGAACAGTTATTCCATATATTTTGATTTTGAAAATCATATTTTCGAGATTGATAGTGGTCATTTTTTTCAGAGTGAACTAGAAAGTTCTTTTTCTAGTTATTGGAATTTTAGTTATCTAAATAATGGATCTAAGAATGACGATCCTCACGATGATCATTACATGTATGATACTCAATATAGTTGGAATAATCACATTAATAGTTGTATTGACATTTATCTTGAGTCTCAAATCTTTATTGATACTTACATTGTAAGTAGTAGTGACAATTACAGTAACAGTTACATTTCTAGTTCCGTTTGTGGTGAAAGTAAGGGGTCCGATATAAGTACCAGCACGAATGGTAGCACTATACTAGAAAGTTCCAATGATCTGGATGTAACTCAAAAATACAGACATTTGTGGGTTCAATGTGAAAATTGTTATGGATTAAATTATAAGAAAATTTTAAAATCAAAAATGAATCTTTGTGAACAATGTGGATATCATTTGAAAATGAGTAGTTCAGATAGAATCGAACTTTCGATCGATCCAGATACTTGGGATGCTATGGATGAAGACATGGTTTCTTTGGATCCCATTGAATTTCATTCGGAAGAGGAACCTTATAAAGATCGTATCGATTCTTATCAACAAAAGACAGGATTAACTGAAGCCGTTCAAACAGGCATAGGTCAATTAAACGGTATTCCCGTAGCACTTGGGGTTATGGATTTTCAGTTTATGGGGGGTAGTATGGGATCCGTGGTTGGGGAAAAAATAACCCGTTTGATTGAGTACGCTACTAACAAATTTCTCCCTCTTATTATAGTATGTGCTTCGGGGGGGGCGCGTATGCAAGAGGGAAGTTTGAGTTTAATGCAAATGGCTAAAATATCTTCTGCTTTATATGATTATCAATCAAATAAAAAGTTATTCTATGTACCAATTCTTACATCTCCTACTACAGGGGGGGTGACTGCTAGTTTTGGTATGTTGGGAGATATCATTATTGCCGAACCCAATGCCTATATTGCATTTGCGGGTAAAAGGGTAATTGAACAAACATTGAATAAAACAGTACCTGAAGGTTCACAGTCGGCTGAATATTTATTCCAGAAGGGCTTATTCGATCTAATCGTACCACGTAATCCTTTAAAAAGTGTTATGAGTGAGTTATTTCAGCTCCACGCTTTCTTTCCCGTGAATCAAAATTCAATAGAGCATTAAGCTCCTTTTTTATTTGTAGCAAACAAGTAGTTAGTTTATCAGAATCCAAGTAAAATGAATATGAATGGGGTTTCTTTGTTGACATAAGATCTAAATTGTAAAAAGAATCAAAAGTTGCGAATAACTCTTTTTTATCTATATTCTTGATTACTAATTCAGTTATCAGTTAAGAGGCCTCTATCAACAAGAAAGAAGAGTGAATTCTTTTTTTCGTTAAATTAGTAAAATTTAAAATTTTTGTTCTACGTCTTACGTATGTATATATATAAATCAAAATATATAATTCTAGAATCTAGAAACTATAGATATATTATATATGGTTTTGTACCCTTATATATCTCTCGAGAATCCTATTTTATTTTAACTAAGAATCCCCCCTTTTTGGATCGAATTATAACACGAATCTTTCGAGAATTTGTAAGAAGCTTTTCTTTATTAAATGATTAGAAGACAGGAGCAAAAGACGAAGAAAATAAAAAATAATAAAGGCGAGTATCCTACAATATCTTTTACATATCTTTCATGTAGAAATGTAGAAAGATGAATAAGTCCATTCTATACTCACTTAGATATATACTAATTAAAATTTTAATTTAATTATTAATAATTATTATAAATATAATAATAAATATAATAACAGGTACAAATAGAAAATTGAGGTATCCTTTATATGACAACTTTCGACTTTCCCTCTGTTTTGGTGCCTTTAGTAGGCTTAGTATTTCCGGCAATGGCAATGGCTTCTTTATTTCTTCATGTTCAAAAAAATAAGACTGTTTAGATCTGATGGGTCCAACTCTCATCCATTTTTTTTTTTTCAAAACTAAGACTTGTGCAGATATCCATTTAGTGGAATAAAGTATAACATGCGGCGCTTCCGTCGAACATAAAGGGGGGGCTCTTAGGCCTGTAGAAAGATGATTTGGGGGTAAATAAATTCTATCTATTTGAAAAAATATCAGGATCGCCGGATGGCTGAACTGTAAAGTCGGTGTATCTATATGTATATCGATGGGATTATACGAAGGGTATGTTTTTATTTTTGATCTAACTAATTTGATAAGTTTCTCTTAAAGGTTCACATCAAACTAGTACCAGKTGATGAGAGTTACTTCGGAAACAAAAAGAGTAAAGTCTGGGGTATTCTCTCAATTCCAATAAAATGAAACCGGATCAAGTATGAGTTGTCGATCAGAACATATATGGATACAACCTATAACGGGGTCACGGAAAACAAGTAATTTCTGCTGGGCCATTATCCTTTTTTTAGGTTCATTAGGATTCTTATTGGTTGGAACTTCCAGTTATCTTGGGAGAAACTTGATATCTTTATTTCCGTCTCAGCAAATCTTTTTTTTTCCACAAGGGATTGTGATGTCTTTCTATGGGATCGCGGGTCTCTTTATTAGCTCCTATTTGTGGTGCACAATTTCGTGGAATGTAGGGGGTGGTTATGATCGATTTGATAGAAAAGAAGGAATGGTGTGTATTTTTCGTTGGGGATTCCCTGGAAAAAATCGTCGCATCTTCGTTCGATTCCTTATAAAGGATATTCAGTCTGTCAGAATAGAAGTTAAAGAGGGTATTTACTCTCGCCGTGTCCTTTATATGGACATCAGAGGCCAGGGGGCCATTCCCTTGACTCGTACTGATGAGAATGTTACTCCACGGGAAATCGAACAAAAAGCTGCCGAATTGGCCTATTTCTTGCGTGTACCGATTGAAGTATTTTGAGAAATGAGCTGAGAGAATGAATGCTTTCTCAGCAGGAAGGAAAAACTAAAAAATCCTCCCTTTCTATACCATAACTTAACTGAAGTTTCTTCATAACGCTCATTCTAGTCAAAGAAGACGTATACGTAACGTAACAACCACAAAACAAAACTCTTTTTGTAGTCTTTTATGTGTATGGAAATCTACACAGCTTAATTCAATAACAAAAACAAAATAAGTAACAAATCCAAAAAATGGATTCATCTTTTCTATTTTATTTATATATCAAAGCATTTGGAAATACATAAATTTTTTTGAATCCAATATTTGTTGGAATTGACAGTTTAGATTCTGATTCTGATATACCCTATTTTTATTTATTTTTTGTAAATTGAGGTTTCTTTTTATACTTTCTTTTGTGTTCCTTAATGACCAAACATCTTCTATTTTAATGATAACTAGTCAATTTCTGTATTGTTTTTCCACTCCTTTTGATCAGCACAATATTTCTTATATTATTCAAAAAATTCCCCCCGTTTTTTTATTCCGGACTCTGAGTAGTCAGTGAAATTTTTGAATAATATAAGATATTTTGATATAATGATAGAAAATAATATTCATTATCTGGAAACAATATAATATTTTTTTGTTAATTATTTGAATTCGAAGTGGATTCTTAATCTATTTCTGTATTCTTTCTACATTCAAAGACTAACTCCGAAATCACAAATAAAAAACAGTGAATAGATTCATAGGTTCGATACTTTGTAATAGAACTAACCCATGCACGAGAAAAATATTGGATCGTGTAGAATCAACTAATGAAGTCGGTTCATTAAAAATTCATAGACGAAATGAAAAATGGCAAAAAAGAAAGCATTCACTCCTCTTTTCTATCTTGCATCTATAGTATTTTTGCCCTGGTGGATTTCTCTCTCATTTAATAAAAGCCTGGAATCTTGGGTTACTTATTGGTGGAATACTAGGCAATCTGAAATTTTTTTGAATGATATCCAAGAAAAGAATATTCTAGAAAAATTCATAGAATTGGAGGAAATCCTTCTCTTGGAGGAAATGATCAAGGAATACTCGGAGACACATCTACAAAACCTTCGTATAGGAATCCACAAAGAAACGCTCCAATTAATCAAGATACACAACGAGGATCGTATCCATACGATTTTGCACTTCTCGACAAATATAATCTGTTTCGTTATTCTAAGCGGTTATTCTATTTTGGGTAATGAAGAACTTGTTATTCTTAACTCTTGGGCTCAGGAATTCCTATATAACTTAAGTGACACAATAAAAGCTTTTTCGATTCTTTTATTAACAGATTTATGTATCGGATTCCATTCGCCCCATGGTTGGGAGCTAATGATTGGCTTTGTCTACAAAGATTTTGGATTTGCTCATAATGATCAAATTATATCTGGTCTTGTTTCTACTTTTCCGGTCATTCTAGATACTCTATTTAAATTTTGGATTTTTCGTTATTTAAATCGTGTTTCTCCGTCACTTGTAGTGATTTATCATTCAATG